TTATTGTTTATTTATATTGAAAAAGATACTATTGAATAAATTTAATAATTTCTAATACTATACTTACACGTATAGTATTAGAAATTATTAAATTTATTCAATAGTATCTTTTTCAATATAAATAAACAATAATCCCATAGCAACAGCTGGAAAAACTAAACCAACTAACGGTACTAGAATCGAAGGTAGGTAATTAATTAACATAATATATTTTATTATTAAATTTTGTAGTAAACGGTACTAACACAATAAATTAAGACTAAATTAAAACTTTACCTATGGATTTAAAGAATACTAAAAAAGTAGCTGCAAATAATAAGCTTGAAAAAGGTACTCGCATAAAAGAAATGCATAATTTTGCAGAACTTTATGCTAAAAAAACTAACACGTTTTTTTGTTTAGATCCTTCTATCACCTCAGTAATTATTTCTGGGTTAGCTGATTATAAAGAAAGATATGAACTTCCCTTATGCCCTTGCAGAAATTTTCGTAGTGAAAGGGTCGAAATTGAACTAAATTTTTGGATATGCCCCTGTGTTGCTATGCGCGAAAGAAAAGAATGTCATTGCAAGTTATTTGTAAGACCTGAAGATCCAGACGCATCGCAAACCCAGAAAATCCCATTAAGTACGGTTTATCATAATCTAATATATAATTTATATACTTAAGATTTTATAAATCAGCTTTTTTTGCTATAAAAATAATTAGTGGGCCTGATACAATAATTAATGCTGCAGTAATTACTTGACCAATAACTTGCCAATTCATACGAATTCTCTCCTAAATAATTATTTCGTTATTTTTAATGTATAAGACTAAGGATATTCATTATATATATATGTTTAAATCCACAAAACTAAAATATCCTTTATTAATACTATTATTATACTTCAAATTAAGAGATAAAAGATAAATTTATTTTCTCTTTTATTAAACCCATAAGAATTACGTTAAAAAACGAAAATCAATTCATTTTATTTTAAATAAATATTTCATAAGGAAAAAAAGTTTATGGTAGAAACAACAACAAAAAGTTTAGAAAATTTATCTTTAGAAAAGAATTTAAATCTAAAACAAGTTTATTTAGATACTGAAATAAAGAAGATCATTGATATACTTGATGAAGAGTTAGTAGGTTTAGTTCCGGTAAAAACACGAATCCAGGAGATTTCGGCATTATTAGTTATAGATAAACTAAGAGAAAGTTTAGGGTTTACAACTGGAAATCCAGGTTTACATATGTCATTTACAGGTAGTCCAGGTACAGGTAAAACTACAGTTGCTACAAGGATGGCTGATATACTTTTTAAATTAGGGCATTCAAAAAAAGGGCACTTATTAACAGTAACAAGAGATGATTTAGTTGGACAATATATTGGACATACAGCCCCAAAGACTAAAGAAGTGTTAAAGAAAGCAATGGGTGGACTCTTATTTATTGATGAGGCTTATTACTTATATAAACCAGATAATGAAAGAGATTATGGTAGTGAGGCCATTGAGATTCTTTTACAAGTAATGGAAAATCAGCGTGACGACCTTGTAATTATTTTTGCTGGGTATAAAGATCGTATGGAACAGTTTTATACATCTAACCCAGGCTTATCATCGCGAATAGCCAACCATGTAGACTTTCCAGACTATTCATCTGATGAATTGTTTATAATTGCTAAGATGATGCTAGAAGAACAACAATATCAGTTTTCTCCTGAAGCCGAACCAGCTTTTTTAGATTATGTTATGAAACGTCGTGAACAACCATTATTTGCAAACGCACGAAGTATCAGAAATGCTTTAGATAGAGCTAGAATGAGACAAGCGAATCGTAATTTTGATAGTGGTGGGCGTATACTTACAAAAGCAGATTTAGTTACTATTACAGATGCTGATATTAAAGCTAGTAGTGTGTTTAGTTTAAACTAATAACTCTAAAACTAAACTAATAAATGATTAAACTTTGATTTGTGGAGATATACTTTTAAAATTTAAAATCAAATGGTTAAATATTAGCTTTGAATTAATTAAAAAAGATTCATTATTAATAAAATTAATACTCTTTAAAAGAGATTAAGATTCAAGAAAAAATATTTTATAGCCTATATATTTATGATATATCGATGTCTATAGTAGTAAGGAGACTAACAAGGCTAATAATATTAATGATTATATAAGTTGAATCTATATCATAAGATAGAATAAGCTAAGAAAGTACTTTTTATATAAATCTGAAATTTCAATAACATATTCAATATTTCTTTAATCTAACGAAATATTGAATGTAGTATTGAAAAATGATTTTCTCGGTACTTTTAAATTATTTCACGATATCAACAATATCAGTAAGATTCATATCACCAATATCAGTAGGATTCATATCACCAATATCAGTAGGATTCATATCACCAATATCAGTAGGATTCGTAATATCCCCATTACTAAGTTTTCCCAATTTTAATGTGTACTTACCTAGTCGATTACAGCCACGAGCACCAAGTGCTCC